TATCCTTCCCTTCGTTATATCGAATAGTATGAGATGCTTCATTCATGAAGCATCAAACAAACAAAAAAAAACGTTCTAATTCTATAGAATTAGAACATAGATAGAAAGACTTTTCCGATCTAGCCATACCATTAGATTATATTGACAATTCCAAAAACTGTTCATACTATCATCATAGTATGATGACGGTCGGGCGGATATGCCCCCATCGTCTAGTGGTTCAGGACATCTCTCTTTCAAGGAGAAAACGGGGATTCGACTTCCCCTGGGGGTAGGGTACTACGAAAGGAAGTTGATCATGGATTATCAATAAGCCTAGAATGAATTCTTCCTGGGTCGATGCCCGAGCGGTTAATGGGGACGGACTGTAAATTCGTTGGCGACATGTCTACGCTGGTTCAAATCCAGCTCGGCCCAAAAATTCACCGTTCCATGAGAAGGAAACAGAGATGCCTGATCCGTAGAAATAAAGAAAAAAAGTCAATTTTTTTGCTCCATCTATATTTTTTTTCTCATCTCATTGAAAGATTGATTATCTATTTTTAACAATAAAATAAAAAATCACTAGTTACTAATAATCCGCGCTACTCTCACAAAAGCCCGTGTTTATGTGGATATGATATCAATATATCAATATCATTCGCGTATCCGTTACGTTACAACATGACAAGTAGAATGTTCTTATGAAACCATAAGAATATGTATGCTATACACCTCGCTGGGATTGTAGTTCAATTGGTCAGAGCACCGCCCTGTCAAGGCGGAAGCTGCGGGTTCGAGCCCCGTCAGTCCCGAACTAGGATCCGATGAATTTCTCAATTCATTTTTTTTTATTTTTAGCGAAAGGGAAGACGGGGAGCAAAATGGAATCTCCGTTGCGGGAGGGGGATTTTTTTTTCTTTTGTTTCGCATTTATCATCAGACAAATAGGGGAATTTCTTTCACTAGTACTGATTGATAAGGGAGAGACATATGTAGATTAGTACAATCGGTAGTATTGCTATATTCAGACTGACTATATTCAGTATTTTAAATTTTAAATTTAAGAGATACTATACTCACTTTCTTTTTCGATTGTTCTTGATCAATGAAATGAAATAGAGTGCCCATATTTTTATGGGGAGTACAGACATAAATTGTCTTCGTTTATTGTACGATACACTTAATATAAATAGAATTTAATTACCCGGCGAAGTACTTTTCAGGTTAAAGCACATCCTTTCTAAATTCCTACTTTTTTTTGTGTATCCTCAATTATTAATACTAATTGGAAACAATCTATTTCATTCTCATTCAAATTGCATACTGCGTTTTTCATGTATACGTTCCAATCCCAATCCAATAAAGAGAGGATACTAAATAAAAGAAAAGACCAACCAAGCAACGTCCCCTTTCTTATTCTTAGTAAATTTCATTTGTTCGAATATTCGATTTTTTATCCTTAATCCTTTCTTTTTTCTATCTCACTTATACTGTTTGGATCTGTGTATGACCCAGAGAATACTGGTCATATCATATGATACTTCATAATTTTATGTACATAATTCTATGTATAAGTAGAAAAGTTGTATAAGGAAGATGCTAGGTTATAGAAAAGAAAAAGTGCAAAAAGGGGACGAAAATCCAACGGCGGGTATTTCTGATACAATCAAAAATGGTATTTTTTATTTAGTATGGATAAAAGATCTTCCTATGTTATACTATTTCATTTTCGACGATGAATTCATTTGATAGATCAGAAATTATTATTCATAATATTAATCTGATTCAGTATTATCAGGATGTAATTCATCCCATTGAATTTACAAGAGTCAAATTTCTCATCTCTATGGGATTAGATCCCGAGTTATTGCGAAACAAAAAAAAGAAGATTATGGAAGTCAATATTCTCGCACTTATTGCTACTGCACTGTTCATTCTAGTTCCTACTGCTTTTTTACTTATCATCTATGTAAAAACAGTTAGCCAAAATGATTAATTTGAATTATTAATTCTTATCAATGATTTAAGAAATGAAAGAAAGGGATTCAAACTCTAAGTCTTAAATGAAATGATTCGGCTGGAATCAGAAGTATCTTAGTAAGTATCTAATAAGCTAGTGTGGTAGAAAGAACTATAGTTCTTTCTACCACACTGGCTAGTATTGTATACTATTTTTTATTATATAAAGTTGTATTGTATACGAATATAGGCTTCATATAGATCAAATTACAATATGTACATATATTAGATGTACATATAGATAGCACTCTAATTCTATTTCTTTTATTTTGATTTCCCATCTCAAGAAGTCACAATTTAAGGGATGATCCGCGGAGTTATATGGTAACCTCTTCGGATTTTATTTGGAAAAGGAGTAGAATAGAGCCTGTCCATTTTTCATACTTAAACATGAAATGGGTCAAAAAAAGCATAAAAACATTTCTAGGAGTCTAAAACAAATGTTAAATGTGTGATATATGGTCGAAGAAAGATCCAATTTTATTTTGTGTTATTTATGTGTAGGACCTTTTTGGACAATCACTAATCGCTTCGTTTCCAGCAGAAAGCAAATATGTATTGTCGTAATAGCGGAACGACTTTCTTTGAGTTTCGAAATACAATGATGATAATCTTTCATTACTGTATTCAAGTACAATTTTGAAGAGATTTTTTTTTTAAGGCTTCGAAAAATGATCAATAAAGAGTTGATACAGTTCGATTGAGCAATCGATTACTCAATTAGTAGTGCCCCCAGCCCTAAAGTCCACTCCTTCCCCATACTACAAGTGAAAGGGAAAATGTAAAGACTACCATTAAAGCAGCCCAAGCAAGACTTACTATATCCATGTGAATTATGCCCCTATTTCTATGAAGGAATTATTCTGTTATTGATTAATAATCATAGTGGAATCAATGGCGCAGAGTCAAAATAGGATTCTGAGTTAAGACTGTTGATGAACCAAACCAATTCAATGAATACACTCGTAACAAGTTTCTATATTTTAGGGTTTCTGCTAGAATCAGGAAGCATTAAGTACAAATACGATGATACACACGTTTTTTCTTTGGAAATAGCAAAGGAATGCTCCTCTAATGGAGTGGAGCATGTAAGAGTAAGAATAGTAAGACCCTTTGTTTGTTTTGATATCTTTCTTTACTAAGCAAAAAGCATAAAAATATACCATCAAGAGAGATAACTATCTATCAGATACCTCTATTTCCTATTTGATCTAAGCTTACTGTCTTTCTTTCTGTGAAAGAATCGGGAGAACCCACCACCACTATTCCTACATACATTTTTTCTTTTCAACTTTGAACTTGACTCTATTTACTCTATAAAAATAAGAGTAGACCAACCATTCTGATTGCATGTCTGAGCACTCATAGCCTCTCGTGAGTCTGGATAAAAAGTATCTTCGGGCCTTTCCACAACTCCTAAATAGATTTCCCATCATCGTATCCGATCTAATTTAATACCAGACGGTATCGCGAGACACTACTTTGTTTAATAAGGGCAGTTTAAGAGATCTTGATATGATATCGTATAATCTCTTCTTCAATTCTAGTACCAAAAAAGGAGTGCCCTTTAGGAACCCTCGGATACCGAGATTTCCGACCTTAGTTCTGAATCCCTGAATTGACTCTCGCCGTTTATTTGATTTTTCAATTAAATAAAATAAATGGCCCGAACCTATCGTTAAATTAATAAGTGAGAGTTGCTTCATCCCTATTGATACCGGTTTGTTTGGGCTACACCCAGATTTTGAGAAAAAAAAAATTACAGTCTTTTATAAAACCTATGCTATGGGTTATAAAAATCAAGTATTGACACGTCCGCTTAGTCCTTTGCCTCTGCTTCTTGCGGAGCAAAAATGCATCGAATTTAGATCAACAGGATAAGAAATCCCCGATCCTTTGTTGATCAGGCGACACCCGGATTTGAACTGGGGATAAAGGATTTGCAGTCCCCCGCCTTACCACTTGGCCATGCCGCCAAATTCGGTCCAAAATAGATAAAAATATTATCTATATTCTATTTCTATTACTAATTCTTTTTTTTTATTATTTATTGGATCTAGTTTATATTATTCTCTTCGATTGATTGTATCTCAAGCTTAAAAACTTCCCTTCTTTTTTTTTTTTATTGAGAGTAGAAAAAATGGATTTCCGGTCACAGACTGAGGCAAATCAGAACCATTAACAATTTACTTTGAATTAGTGAATGGTTCTTCCATTTTTATCTCCAATGAAATTTGGTTTCCTTGAATGGCAAAAGAAAATCATAAAATCAAATTAATTTATGACTAATATGACTAATCAGTATTCATTTTTTCAATAATCAATCCTTTTCAATTTCAATTATAACAACATATATGTATATATGTAAATCCCAGAACAGAAATTGTTACCTAGATACCAAGCCGGATCTCTCTCTTATGTACATATCCCTATAGAGAATCATCCTGTTTCAATTTTTCATTGAATATTTGAATATATTGAATAGAAAATACAAATTTTGATGGAGTGTGGCCCATGTTGTCCCAAGTGAAATTTCAATAAAAGTTGTGATATATGGCTAGATAGATAGCCGTATCAGCATGTACTTAATAAATACAATTCTTAGTATATTTATATTATATTACGCAACGCAATTTAATCGTATTCTATAAATTCCACTCACTACCAAAAAGAATCCGCGAATTCTTTTTTGAATTAGTGTGTTAAAAAAAGGAAACTCTATACTACTTTTGATTATTCTGTCTTTATCTCATTCATAGAGAGGAGATTGAACCATTTATTTTTTTGTTGGTATCCCATCCGATCGTAATATCATAATAATAGGTAGAAATTGGATCCATTTTGATATTCTATACAAGACTCCATTAAGTATAAGTGACAGAATTTTTCCAGGAATATTTGATCAATTTATTTCTATTTTTACCTATCCTGTCGCAAATTCGAACTTGCGTCGAAAATGCTCTTCATTCCTCCGTCTCGTCTCCGTTCATACGTATGAA